TTAAAAATAAGCTAAATTTAAGCTTTTGGGTTCATACCTCAAATATAAAGGAAATCCCTTTTTTTTAAAAATAAAGTGCCTGATTAAAGGATTATTCTGATAGGATAAATTAAGTAGATTTTCTACCTTTATTATTTATATTTTATAGAATTAAACTATATCTAATAGTATCAAAAACTATTGTGCATCTTACACTAAAATATATTTATATAATATAAATAAATTAAATATTTTATTTAATAAAAGAATTAATTTCTTATTTTAAATTTTTTTTTATATAAACTCCAATAAAATATTTTTCATATTTATTCTTTTTTTTAGTTCACTAATTTCTATTTCTTCTAATTCTTGATTTGGGTGTTGAATTGGACTAGAAATTAATTTATTAAGATTTATTCCTTTAATTAATAATTCAAATAATATTTTATCTTCAGAAGCTTCCTTAAAATATTTTTTAGTTCAATCTATCGCCTCTATTAACTTATTATTTTGTATTATTTTAAAAATAATTTTAATTAAAAATTTTGAAATAAATAATTTTTTATCAATTATAATTAATTCATCACTATTAATAAAAATAGGATCAGCCCCCTTTCATTTCTGATTCCCTAATATTGTTGAAGGATTATCTTGATTTAATAATTTTATTTTAATAACTTGACAAAAAATTACCCCTATTATTTTACTATCTTATTACTTTAATAAAAATTTTTTAATTATTATTATTATCATAAACTCTGTTATTGGAGCTATTGGAGGACTTAATCAAACTTCTTTACGTAAATTAATAGCTTTTTCTTCCATTAATAATTTAAGATGAATAATTGCATCAATAATAATTAGAGAAAATTTATGATTATTTTATTTTACTATTTATTCATTTATAATTAGAATTATATGTTTTTTATTTTATCTAATAAATATATTTTTTATTAATCAATTATTTTTTATGAATATTAATTACATAATTAAATTATCTTTAATAATTAATTTTTTATCCCTTGGAGGACTCCCCCCTTTTATTGGATTTTTCCCTAAATGAATTATTATTAATTTTTTATTATTAAATAAATTATTTTTTTTAACTTTTATTTTAATTATAATAAGATTAATCATATTATTTTTTTATATTCGAATTTTATATTCTTCATTTATATTTAACTATTTAAAATTAAAATGAATAAAAATTTTTATTAAAAATAAAATAATACATTTTATTAATTTTTTTTCATTAATTTCTATTTCAGGTATAATTTTAAGAACTTTTTTTTTTTTATAATTTTAAGGTTTTAAGTTAAATTAAACTAATAATCTTCAAAATTATTTATAAAGAACATTTCTTTAAGCCTTAATAAATATATTATACCTTAAAATTTGCAATTTTATATCATTATTTTGAATATAAGACTTAAAATTAATAAAAAAGAATTTTTCTTGTTAATAAATTTACAATTTATCGCTTAAATCTCAGCCATTTTATTTAAACTTGCGAAAATGAATTTACTCCACAAATCATAAAGATATTGGAACTTTATATTTTATTTTTGGAATTTGAGCAGGAATAGTAGGTACATCTTTAAGATTATTAATTCGAGCTGAATTAGGAAATCCTGGATCATTAATTGGCGATGATCAAATTTATAATACTATTGTTACAGCCCATGCATTTATTATAATTTTTTTTATAGTTATACCTATTATAATTGGAGGATTTGGTAATTGATTAGTACCTCTTATATTAGGGGCCCCAGATATGGCTTTCCCACGAATAAATAACATAAGATTTTGACTATTACCACCATCATTAACCTTATTAATTTCAAGAAGAATTGTAGAAAATGGAGCAGGAACAGGATGAACAGTTTACCCCCCACTTTCATCTAATATTGCTCATGGTGGTAGATCTGTTGATTTAGCTATTTTTTCTCTTCATTTAGCAGGAATTTCATCAATTATAGGAGCAATTAATTTTATCACTACAATTATTAATATACGAATTAATGGGTTATCATTTGATCAAATACCATTATTTGTTTGAGCAGTAGGAATTACAGCTTTATTACTTTTATTATCTCTACCAGTTTTAGCAGGTGCTATTACAATACTTCTTACAGATCGTAATTTAAATACATCATTTTTTGACCCTGCAGGAGGGGGAGACCCAATTCTTTATCAACATTTATTTTGATTTTTTGGACACCCAGAAGTTTATATTTTAATTTTACCAGGATTTGGAATAATTTCTCACATTATCCCCCAAGAAAGAGGAAAAAAAGAAACTTTCGGATCTTTAGGAATAATTTATGCTATAATAGCAATTGGTTTACTAGGATTTGTAGTTTGAGCTCATCATATATTTACAGTAGGTATAGATATTGATACTCGAGCTTATTTTACTTCAGCAACAATAATTATTGCAGTACCAACCGGTATTAAAATTTTTAGTTGACTAGCAACATTTCACGGAACTCAAATTAATTATAGTCCTTCAATTTTATGAAGACTAGGATTTGTTTTTCTATTTACTGTAGGAGGTTTAACTGGAGTAATTTTAGCTAATTCTTCTATTGATGTTGCTTTACATGATACATATTATGTAGTAGCCCATTTTCATTATGTTCTTTCTATAGGAGCAGTATTTGCCATTATAGCGGGATTTATTCACTGATACCCCCTATTTACAGGATTAACCTTAAATCCATTTTATTTAAAAATTCAATTTTTTACTATATTTATTGGAGTAAACTTAACCTTTTTCCCACAACATTTTTTAGGGCTTGCAGGCATACCTCGACGTTATTCAGACTATCCTGATGCATATATTTCATGAAATATTATCTCTTCATTAGGTTCATATATCTCTCTATTAGCTGTAATATTAATTTTAATTATTATTTGAGAATCAATAATTAATCAACGAATAATTTTATTTTCATTAAATTTACCATCTTCTATTGAATGATATCAAAATTTACCACCTGCTGAACATTCATATAATGAGCTTCCAATTTTAAGAAATTTCTAATATGGCAGATTATATGTAATGGATTTAAACCCCATTTATAAAGGATTATCCTTTTTTTAGAAATGGCAACATGATCTAATTTAAATTTACAAAATGGTGCATCACCTTTAATAGAACAAATTATTTTTTTTCATGATCATACTTTAATTATTTTAATTATAATTACTATTTTAGTAGGATATTTAATAATAAGTTTATTTTTTAATAAATATATTAATCGATTTTTACTAGAAGGACAAATAATTGAGTTAATCTGAACTATTTTACCAGCTATTACATTAATTTTTATTGCTTTACCTTCTTTACGTTTATTATATTTATTAGATGAACTTAATAATCCTTTAATTACTTTAAAATCTATTGGACATCAATGATATTGAAGCTATGAATATTCAGATTTTAATAATATTGAATTTGATTCCTATATAACCCCTGTAAATGAAATAAATGATAATAATTTTCGATTATTAGATGTTGATAATCGTATTGTATTACCCATAAATAATCAAATTCGAATTATAGTTACTGCTACAGATGTTATTCATTCTTGAACTATCCCTTCTTTAGGAGTTAAAGTTGATGCTAATCCAGGTCGACTAAATCAAACAAATTTTTTTATTAATCGACCTGGAATTTTTTATGGTCAGTGTTCAGAAATTTGCGGGGCAAATCATAGTTTTATACCAATTGTTATTGAAAGAATTTCAATTAAAAATTTTATTAATTGAATTAATAATTATTCATCATTAGATGACTGAAAGCAAGTACTGGTCTCTTAAACCAAGTTATAGTAAATTAGCATTTACTTCTAATGAATGTATTTAAAGAATTAGTTAAATCTATAACATAAATATGTCAAATTTAAATTATTATTTCATATAATATTCTTTTATCCCACAAATAATGCCAATTAATTGAATTTTTTCTTTTTTCTTTTTTATTTTAATTTTTATTATTTTTAACATTATAAATTATTACATTTTTATTAATAAAAATAATAAAAATATTTTTTTTTCATTAAAAAAAAATAAAAATCTATTCTGAAAATGATAACAAATCTTTTTTCAATTTTTGACCCTTCAACTAATTTATTATACTTACCTTTAAATTGAATTAGTACTTTTATTGGATTAATGTTTATTCCATATTCATTTTGATTAATCCCAAATCGATTTTATTTTTTTTGAAATTTTATTTTAAATAAACTTCACAAAGAATTTAAAATATTATTAGGAAATAATTCAAATGGATCAACTTTTATTTTTATTTCTATATTTACATTTGTATTATTTAATAATTTTTTAGGATTATTCCCATATATTTTTACTAGAACTAGTCATTTAACTTTATCACTCTCAATTTCATTACCTCTATGACTAAGATTTATATTTTATGGCTGAATTAATAATACCCAACATATATTTATTCATATAATTCCTCAAGGAACCCCTGGCATTTTAATACCTTTTATAGTATTAATTGAAACTATTAGTAATATCATTCGACCTGGAACTTTAGCAGTTCGACTAACAGCTAATATAATTGCAGGTCATTTACTTATAACTTTATTAAGAGGAACTGGTCCAAGTATATCTTTTTATTTTATTATATTTTTAGTTATTATTCAAATTTTATTATTAATTTTAGAATCTGCTGTAGCTGTAATTCAATCTTATGTTATTGCTATTCTTAGAACACTATATTCTAGAGAAGTAAATTAATGAAAAATACTTTTAATCACCCCTATCATTTAGTTGATTATAGTCCTTGACCTTTAACTGCATCTATTGGAGTTTTAACTTTAGTTACAGGAATAGTAAAATGATTCCATAATTTTAATATAAACTTATTATTCCTTGGCTATTTTATTGTTATCTTAACTTTATATCAATGATGACGAGATGTATGTCGAGAAGGAACTTTTCAAGGTAAACATACTATTTTAGTGACAAAGGGATTACGATGAGGAATAATTTTATTTATTGTATCCGAAATTTTTTTCTTTCTTTCTTTTTTTTGAGCATTTTTTCATAGAAGATTATCCCCTAATATCGAAATTGGTGCTATATGACCCCCATCAGGAATTATTCCCTTTAACCCATTTCAAATTCCTTTGTTAAATACTATTATTTTAATTACATCAGGAATTACTGTAACATGAGCTCATCATTCTATTATAGAAAATAATCACTCTCAAATAACTCAAGGACTTTTTTTTACAATTGCATTAGGAATTTATTTTACTATTTTACAAGCCTATGAATATTTTGAAGCACCTTTTTCTATTGCAGATAGAATTTATGGATCAACTTTTTTTATAGCAACAGGATTTCATGGATTACATGTTATTATTGGAACAATATTTTTATTAATTTGTTTTTTTCGACACATTAATTATCATTTTTCCAATAATCATCATTTTGGATTTGAAGCAGCAGCATGATATTGACACTTTGTAGACGTAGTTTGATTATTCCTATATATTTCTATTTACTGATGAGGAAATTAATTATTTATATAATATATTTAGTATATTTGACTTCCAATCAAAAAGTTTAATCATTTTTAATATAAATAATTCTATTAATTATATATTTATCAATTTTTATTATAATAATTTCTAATATTATAATATTTTTATCTATTATTTTATCAAAAAAATCATTTTCAGACCGAGAAAAATGCTCACCCTTTGAATGTGGTTTTGACCCTAAATCATCTGCCCGAATTCCTTTTTCCCTTCATTTTTTTTTAATTACAGTAATTTTTTTAATTTTTGATGTAGAAATTGCATTAATTTTCCCAATTATTAATTTATTTAAACTAACAAATTATATTATTTGATCTAAGATTAGATTTTTTTTTATTTTAATTTTACTCTTAGGACTATTCCATGAATGAAATCAGAATATACTTAATTGAACTAATTAATTTAAATTAAATTAGGATTATAGTTTATTTAAAACATTTGATTTGCATTCAAAAAATATTGAATTTTCAATTTATCTTAAATAAGAAGCAATTATGCATTTAATTTCGACTTAAAAGATAGAGTTAAACAAACTCCTTATTTATTAATTGAAACCAAAATAGAGGTATATCACTGTTAATGATAAAATTGAATAATTATATTTCCAATTAAAATTAGAAATATATAAAGTTTAAAATTAAGCTGCTAACTTAATTTTTAGTGGTTTAATTCCATTAATATTTCTAATATATATATATATATATATATATATTTATATAGTTTATTAAAACATTACATTTTCATTGTAAAAATAAAAATATTATTTTTTATAAATATTTAAAGATTAAAATAATCTCCCTAATATCTTCAATATTATACTCTAATTATAAGCTATTTAAATTATATTATAATTAATATTATAAAACATATTATTATTCATAAAATAAATCTAAATAAATAAATTTTATAATTATTTATTTGTAAAAAATTATAAAAAACTGAATATTTTTTTAAAATTCTAAATATTCCTTGACCTCTATATATTTCTCTTCATCCTATGTCAATATTTTTTAATATAACTTGACCAATATTTAAAAAATAATAATTTAAACCATAAGTCGATAAACTAGGTATAAATCATATCATAGATAAAAAATTTCTCACCTCATAACTAAAAAGAAATTTATTAATTGAATAAATATTTATATTTCTAATTAAATAACCTATAATTACTCCTATAATTCTCACATAAATTACTATTATTTTTAAATTTAATGGTAAATAAATTATATAAGGATAAGGAAAAATCATTCACATCAAGAAACTTCCACTAATAATTCTCATAAATAATAATACAAATATACTTTTTAATATTGTAAAATCTTCATCATATAAATTATAAACAGACAATAAATTAAAATTATTAATTATTAAATATATGGTTAAACGAAAACTATAAAATATAGTTAACCCTGTAGAAACATAATATAATAAAAAAATAAAAAAATTTAAATTTCTTAAACTTACTATTTCTAAAATTAAATCTTTTGAATAAAATCCAGCTAAAAATGGAATACCACATAATGCTATATTAGAAATATTTATACATAAAGCTGTTAAAGGAATAAAATTACCAATACCCCCCATAAATCGAATATCTTGAATATCTATTATTATATGAATAATTACCCCAGCACATATAAATAATAAAGCCTTAAATATAGCATGAGTTAAAAGATGAAAAAAAGCTAAATCAGGTATTCCTATTCTTAAAATTCTTATCATTAAACCTAATTGTCTTAAAGTAGATAAAGCAATAATTTTTTTTAAATCAAATTCATAATTAGCAGAAATTCCCGCCATAAATATTGTTAAACCAGATAATAATATTAAAATTTTTATAAATATTATATCAACTAATAATAAGTTAAAACGAATTAATAAATAAACCCCCGCAGTAACTAACGTTGAAGAATGAACTAATGCCGAAACTGGAGTTGGAGCTGCTATAGCAGCAGGTAATCAAGATCTAAAAGGAATTTGAGCTCTTTTAGTTATAGCTGCAATAATAATTATTGAACTAATTATTAATATTTCACAATCATTCTTTATAAAATTTAAATAAAATAAATAATTTCAACTACCATAATTTATTATTCAAGAAATAACTATTAAAATAAAAACATCCCCAATACGATTAGATAAAGCAGTTAACATCCCAGCATTATAAGATTTAACATTTTGATAATAAATAACTAAACAATAAGATACTAATCCTAAACCATCCCACCCTAATAAAATTCTAATAATATTAGGACTAATAATTAATAAAATTATAGAAAATACAAATAATAATACTAAAATAATAAACCGACTTAAATTTAATTCAGAGCTTATATATCTTTTTCTATAAAAAATTACCACTGAAGAAATTAATAAAACAAATATCATAAATAACAACGATATTCAATCCAATAAAATTCTTATTACAATTCTTATAGATCTAAAAGAAATTAATTCTCACTCTAAAAAAATTACCATATTATTTATAACAAAATAAATTATTATAAAAAAATTTAATATTCTTAATATAAATAAAAAAAAAAATCTAATAAAACAAATTGAATTTTTAAAAATAATTTAAAATGATATTTTATCATATTTTTGACACCACAAATCAATATTTTAATTAAATTATTTAAATTAAAATCAAATTATCACATAATCAATTTTTATGACTAGAATATTTAAAGGAAATCAATGTAATATTAATAATAAATACTCACGAGATAAACCAGTATAAAATCTATAAATCCCTGAATAATATTTACCATGTTGAGTATAAGAATATAAATATAATCTATAACCAGCTCTAAAAAAAGAAATCAATACTAATATTAATATTGAAACTCAAGATCATCTTAATAATCTATTAATTAATCTAATTTCACCCATTAAATTTAAAGATGGAGGAGCTGCTATATTAGAAGATATAATTAAAAATCACCATAATCTTATAGAAGGTATAAAATTCATTATACCTTTATTAATATATAATCTTCGACTATGTAAACGTTCATAATTAATATTAGCTAAACAAAATATACCAGATGAACACAACCCATGACCAATTATTAAAATATAAGAACCAATAAACCCTCAATAGTTTATAGTTATAATTCCACCAATTACTATTCTTATATGAGCTACAGAAGAATAAGCAATTAAAGACTTAATATCTACTTGACAAAAACATTTTAATCTAATATAAAAACCACCAATTAAACTAATTCTAATTCAAACAATATTATATTTTAATCCAATTTCTTGTAATAAAATTATAACACGCATTAAACCATATCCCCCTAATTTTAATATAATACCTGCTAAAATTATTGATCCAGAAACTGGAGCTTCTACATGAGCTTTTGGCAATCATAAATGAACAAAATATATAGGTATTTTTACTAAAAAAGCCATAATTATAGAAAAATATAATAAATAAAACTCAAAATTAAAAAATTTCAAAAAATAAATTATAATATAATTTATTTCATTAAAAATATAAAAAATTCCTAATAATAAAGGTAAAGAAACAAATAAAGTATAAAACAATAAATATATTCCAGCTTGAATTCGTTCAGGCTGATACCCCCAACCAACAATTAATATTAAAGTTGGAATTAATCTACCTTCAAAAAATAAATAAAATATAAATAAATTTATTACACTAAAAGTTAAATATAATATAATTAATAAAAAAATAATATTAAATAAAAAAAAATTTAAATAATAATTTTGCTTATATAAATTTTCTCTTGCTATAATTATTAAAATACAAATTCAAATTCTTAATAAAATTAACCCATAAGATAAAATATCACAAGAATATATATATCTTAAATTAGAATAATTTTCAATATTCAATCTTAAATTTATAAATAAAAATATCATTAAAAATATAACTATTTGAACCATTCAATATATATTAAAATTAAAACATAAAGGAATTATAAAAATTATTATAAAAAAAAATTTTATCATTATAATAAATTAAAACTTTGAAAATAATCATTACCATGAGTACGAATTATAGAAACTAAAATAGAAAGACCCAACGCCCCCTCACAAACAGAAAACACTAAAAATACTATTAATATATATATATCATATTCAATATAACTAAATAATATAACTAAAAAAAAAAAAATTCTTAAAACAATAAATTCTAAACTTAATAAAACAATTAATAAATGCTTATGTTTAGAAACAAAAATTATATTACCTATAATAAATATAAATATCACTAAAATTAATATATTTATTATAATTATCATTAGTTTTTATAGTTTAAAATTTAAAACATTGGTCTTGTAAATCAAAAATAAGAATATTTTTTTAAAAACATCAAAGAAAAAGATAATTCTTTATCAATAATCTCCAAAATTATTATTTTTATTAAACTACTCTTTGAAATTTTAAAAATATTTTTTTCAATATTAATTATTTTATTTTCTTTTTTTATATTATTTTTATCACATCCTTTATCAATAGGGTTAATAATTCTAATTCAAACAATATTAACATGTTTAATTTCAGGAATTATATTATCAACTTATTGATTCTCATATATTTTATTTTTAACTTTTTTAGGAGGTTTATTAGTATTATTTATTTATGTGTCTAGAATTGCATCAAACGAAATATTTTCAATCTCATTTAATATAAAAATAATTTTTTTTTTATTAACTTTTTTAATTATAATTTTTAGAATATTTTCAATAAATAATTTAAATTGATTAAATTTTAACACTAATAATATAGAAATAAATAATTTATTTAACATATTTTTATTTTTTAATAATGAAAATAAAATTAATTTATCTAAATTATATAATAATCAAACATTTTTAATCATAATAATAATAATTATTTATTTATTTATTACTTTAATTGCAATAGTAAAAATTACTAATGTTTTTTATGGACCATTACGATCTTCTTTTAACTAATGATAAATATTTACAAGCCAATTCGAAAAACTCACCCAATTATTAAAATTATTAATGGATCATTAATTGATTTACCTACTCCTGTAAATATTTCATCATTATGAAATTTTGGATCATTATTAGCTATATGTTTAATAATTCAAATTATCACAGGATTATTTTTAACAATATACTATACTGCAAATATTGAATTAGCTTTTTATAGAGTAAATTATATTTGCCGAAATGTAAATTATGGATGATTAATTCGTACTCTTCACGCAAATGGTGCATCATTTTTTTTTATTTGTATTTATATTCATATTGGTCGAGGAATTTATTATGAATCATTCAATTTTAAATATACATGAATAGTAGGAGTTATCATTCTTTTTCTTCTTATAGCAACAGCTTTTATAGGATATGTTTTACCTTGAGGTCAAATATCTTTTTGAGGGGCTACTGTTATTACTAACTTACTATCTGCTATCCCATATTTAGGAACAATATTAGTAAACTGAATTTGAGGAGGTTTTGCCATTGATAATGCCACATTAACTCGATTCTATACTTTTCATTTTATTCTACCTTTTATTATTTTAATAATAACTATAATTCATTTATTATTTTTACATCAAACTGGATCAAATAACCCCCTAGGAATCAATAGAAATTTAGACAAAATTCCATTTCATCCATTTTTTACCTTTAAAGATATAATTGGATTTATTATAATCTTATTTATATTAATTTTATTAACCTTAACTAACCCATATTTATTAGGAGACCCTGATAATTTTATTCCTGCTAATCCATTAGTTACACCAATTCATATTCAACCAGAATGATACTTCTTATTTGCCTATGCTATTTTACGGTCAATTCCTAATAAACTTGGAGGAGTAATTGCATTAGTATTATCAATTTTAATTTTAATTATTTTACCTATAACTTTTTTTAAAAAAATACAAGGAATTCAATTTTATCCTATTAATCAAATTTTATTTTGAATAATAGTAACAACAATTATCTTATTAACATGAATTGGAGCACGACCAGTTGAAGACCCATATATTATTACAGGACAAATTTTAACAGTCCTATATTTTTCTTACTATATTATTAACCCATTAATTAGAATTTATTGAGATAACTTAATCTTTAATTAATTAATGAGCTTGTTAAAGCATTTGTTTTGAAAACTTAAGAAAGAATAAAAAATTCTATTAATTTATACTAAAAATATAATTAAAATAAAAAAATTTTTAACCCTATATAAAATATTAAAAAATTTAAAGATAAAGGTAAATAAATTTTTCAAGCTAAATATATTAATTTATCATAACGATATCGAGGTAAAGTACCTCGAACTCAAATAAATAAAAAAGAAATCAATCTTAATTTCAAATAAAAAAAAAAGTTAAATCTATACCCCCCTAAATATAATAAAACAAATAATAATCTTATAAATAAAATACTTGAATATTCAGCTAAAAAAATTAGAGCAAACCCTCCACTTCTATACTCAATATTAAACCCAGAAACTAATTCTCTTTCACCTTCTGCAAAATCAAATGGTGTTCGATTAGTTTCAGCTAATCTAGATGAAAATCAACACATTCTTAAAGGAAACATTAAAAATAAAAATCAGACTAAACTTTGATAATAATTAAAAATTAATATATTAAAATCTATAACTATAATAATTCTAGATATTAAAATTAATGCTAATCTAACTTCATAAGAAATAGTTTGAGCTACAGCCCGTAAACCCCCTAATAAAGCATAATTTGAATTAGAAGATCAACCAGCAATCATTACAGTATAAACCCCCATACTAGTGATACATAAAAAAAATAAAATCCCTAAATTAAAATTAATTAAATTAAAATAATAAGGAATTATTATTCAAATTATTAATGATAAAATAAATCTAATTACAGGAGAAAAATAATAAGATAAATAATTTGAAAAACTCGGATAAGTTTGTTCTTTAGTAAATAATTTAATGGCATCAGAAAAAGGTTGTAAAATTCCAATTATACCAACTTTATTAGGACCCTTACGAATTTGAATATAACCTAAAACTTTACGTTCTAGTAAAGTTAAAAAAGCCACCCCAATTAAAACCCCTAAAATTAAAATTAATAAACCTAAAAAAATTAAAATTAAATCAACTATTATCATTTACTATCTATATAAACTATTTTATATATTTATGATTTCTAAAACCATTACACTTTTCTGCCAAAATAGTTTCTTTACATAAAATAATTAATAAAATTCAATAAATTTAAATTTAATTTAAATATTTATTCCTTTCGTACTAAAATATTTTATTTATCTAAAGATAGAAACCAACCTGGCTCACACCGGTTTGAACTCAGATCATGTAAGATTTTAATGATCGAACAGATCAAAATTTTAAACTTTTGCACCTAAATTTTATCTTAATCCAACATCGAGGTCGCAAACTTTTTTTTTTATTTGAACTAAAAAAAAAAATTACGCTGTTATCCCTAAGGTAATTTTTTCTATTAATCAAAATAATTTTGGATCAAATATTCACTTATATATGTTTTATAATATAAAAAAGTTTTTCTTATTTTTTTATCACCCCAACAAAATAAATTTATTAATTTCAATTACTATTTATATACATAATTTTAATTATCTAAATTTATTAAACTCTATAGGGTCTTCTCGTCTTTTAAATTTATTTTGACTTTTTAATCAAAAAATTAAATTATTTTCATAAAATTGAGACAGTTTATATCTCATCCAATCTTTCATACAAGTCACCAATTAAGAGACTATTGATTATGCTACCTTTGTACAGTCAATATACTGCAGCCCTTTAATATTTCATCAGTGGGCAGATTAGACTTTAAATTATTTACAAAAAGACATGTTTTTGATAAACAAGTGAATATAAATATTTGCCGAATTCCTTAAAATTAATTGCATTAAAAATATTAATTCTATTTTACTGTATAAATACTAATTTTATCATTATAATTATCTTTATTTAATTAAAAAATATTTTTTTATAAAAATTTAAATTTTTAAAAAATTTTAATTATAATTAAAATTAATTTATAATAAACTAAAAATTATAAACAATATAAATTTTAAAAATTTTAATTTAATTTATTAAAAATTATAAAAATTTAATTTAAAGCTTATCCCCTAAAATATAATTTTTTTTTTTATAATAAATTAATTAATTAATTTATTATAAAAAAAAAAATAAAATTAAATTTTTTTCTAAAAAAACTAGATATTTTTAAAAACGATTAACATCTCATTTCAAATTGATTATTTAAAATATTTATGCAACAATAACTTTTTTAATCAATTATCTCTTTTAAATTCGAGATATAATTTATTCAAATTTTATTATTAATAAACTCTGATACACAAGATACAATAAATAAAATTTACTTTTAATAAAATTTATTTTCATATATTATTTTAAACTTCTTTTACAATACTAATTCACTATAAATTTTATAATTTTTTTTTTATTAATACTAAAACCCCCATTTTTAATATTAAAATTATTTTTATTATTTATAAAATTATTAATTTACCCCTTTCAAATTAATTGAATAATTCAATATCATTTCAATGTAAATGAAATACTTTTACAAGCTCCAATTTGTTATTTCTAGAAACACTTTCCAGTACCTCTACTTTGTTACGACTTATTCCAATTTATTTATGAAAGCGACGGGCAATATGTACATATCTTAATTTTTAATCATTTTAATAAATTAAATAAAATTACATTTAAATCCACCCTCAATTAATTTTTACAAATTAATATTAGTTATTAAATAAATTTATTGTAATCCATTATATTCTTAATTATAATCTGCATCTTGATCTGATTTAATTTTAATTTAAAATTTTTAAATATTATTTATTATTTAAAAATATTTTTATAACAACGATATACAAAATAATAAATTAAGTAAATTTATTCGTGGATTATCAATTATTAAACAGATTCCTCTAAATGAACTAAAATACCGCCAAATTATTTAAGTTTCAATAAATAATTACTTACTATTTTAGTATTATTAATTTAAGTTTTTAATAATAGGGTATCTAATCCTAGTTTATTTATAAAATTTATTAAATTATAATTTATAAATTAATTTAAATTAAATTAAAATTTCACTTAATAATTTAATATTTATTTAATAATAAAAAATTATTTATTAATTACTAATAAAATTTAATTTAACTTTTGTTTAACCGCAACTGCTGGCACAAAATTTGTTATTAATTTAAATATTACTAAATCTTAATTTCTTAAATTTTTAATATTAATTACTATATTTAAAAATTTAATTATTATTAAAATAATTAAAAATTATCACTAAAATTTATATGCAAAATAAATTTATAATAAAATTTTTAAACCATAAAAAATTTATTTAATAGTGATTTTTTTAACATAGTTTTTTTTTTTTTTTATATATATAAAATTTAATATAAATTATTAAATTTTAATTATTTATTTTTTTTTTCTTCTTTATAATATTTATATTAAAAATTAAAATAAAAGTTAAATCAATTTATATTCAATTAAATAAATAATTAATTATTAAAATTAATAATTAATAAATATATTTAACTTATTATTAATATTAATAATTTATTTAAATATTTATTAAAATTTATTAATATCAATAAATTAAATATTTAATATATATATATATATATATATAAAACCATGTTTAATTTTTTTTCTATAAATATAAAAT